ATGAAAAAAATGGAATAAATACAATTGAAAAAGAAAAGATCCAAATTACTAATATATATTAGTAATATATATTAGTAATTTTAGTAATGACCCTATTTATATTATAATATTTTTATTGAAAATATAAATGATTGAAAATAGGATTTCATTTAATTTAAAGAGAGTTTCATTTTGAATTTAGAAATGAAGTTCCATGTTATTTTGACATTCCTTTATTCAAGATACTTTATTCAAGAGTTGCTCGAGAAATCGGTTGAGTCAGAATCGTAGGATGAATAGATGTCAAAGAGGATCCATTTTTTTTATTTCTGTCACTATTGTTTGTGCTGTCTATAATGAAATGAATAATGAATGATAAATGAAATCAAAAGCTTTCAATTCAATTTGGACTCATTTTGTCAATTGGTCTTTTTATTATCTTATATTTTTCAAGATAAGAAACTTAGGTAAGTGTTTCATAAATAAACATATGTATAAATAGAACGTATCCCATTTAGTTCCTTCATGCCTACTATAACTAGTTATTTCGGTTTTCTACTGGCGGCTTTAACTATAACCTCAGCTCTATTTATTGGTCTGAGCAAGATACGTCTTATTTGAAATTGATTGAATGAACAATTCAATTCATAAAAATGTTTTTGTGAGATATCCAGGTAGTCCATAGTTCCTTCCCATGTAAATTGTAATTCTTGATTATTGAGATTCGTGGGCGATTTGGATTACTATTTAGAGATAGATATTACCCCCCCTTTTTTTTACCTACCTTTTCAAAAAAAATTTAAAAATGATTGAAGTTTTACTATTTGGAATCGTGTTAGGCCTAATTCCTATTACTTTGGCTGGATTATTCGTAACTGCGTATTTGCAATACAGACGCGGCGATCAATTGGACCTTTGATTAAGTAAGAGCTCATCTCGTTTTAAATAACATCTCTTTTTTTTATTGACCTCCTGCGGATTAAAGAAAGGAGGAGGTCAAATTAGGGTTGCTGCTCTAGTTAGTAAAGTTATTTACTTGTAATTCGACCCAAGAAGAACAGAAGCACGCTCTGTAGGATTTGAACCTACGACATCGGGTTTTGGAGACCCGCGTTCTACCGAACTGAACTAAGAGCGCTTTCTTTCTTATCCCAATATAAAGGGCTGTATGTAAATAAAAGAATTTTATTTGTAACCCCCACTTTGGATACATATAGTATCATAAAGCATTATGTTATGTATGTCTAATTTTTATTGATCTCAATGGATCCTTCATTACTGCACATGGGAGAAGTAATAGATAGGGATGACAGGATTTGAACCCGTGACATTTTGTACCCAAAACAAACGCGCTACCAAGCTGCGCTACATCCCTTTCAATTGGCCTATAGTGTCATTGTAGAGAATCCCCATCTTGTTTTCCACATCGTGATTTCTCCCATTGATATACAATTGCTCTTGTCATTTCTTTTTCGTCTTATATAACAATATAACATATAATAAAAGAAAAAAGAATCAAATCGATCAAATAGATATAATATAATTAACAATATAATAAAAAATATAAATATAAAAATCGGTAATGTTCAGAAAATAAAGTGAGTGGACACTTTTTTCTGTTGTAAAGAAAGTAAAATATCATCAACAACGACATGTGTATCTGATCATATATGTATTACAATAAAAAAGGAGGATTTTCAATGCGAGATTTAAAAACATATCTCTCCGTGGCACCTGTGTTAAGCACTCTATGGTTCGGGTCTTTAGCAGGCCTATTGATAGAGATTAATCGTTTATTCCCAGATGCGTTAACATTCCCCTTTTTTTCATTCTAGTTGGGGATGAAGAAGATTATAGATAGAATAAATTATCTGTGACTAACCCTTTTTGTTTTGTTCTTTCTTTCAGTTTTTTAGGATAAAAAAGAAGGAAAGAGAAAGAATCAAAAAAGATTCATCCGCAACGAAACTCAGGTTCACGCTGAATTAATAGAGGGAGAACAAAAATGTAAAGTAAATAATAAAGGTCGCGGACAACAAACGCATACAGGATACTTAAATGAAATACTATAACTAATGGATAGTTAGAAATCATCGTATTACTTATATTCTCTATTGATTTGATTGCAATGAAATATTTCATAATTGGGTTTCGAGTCAGCAACTTCTTTTTTTCTTCTTCGTTTCGAAAATAGAAGAGTTGGGTGAATAAAAAAAAAGGGGGTTTATGGCCAAGGGTAAAAATGTCAGAGTAAAGGTTATTTTGGAATGTAACAGTTGTGTCCGAAACGATATTAATAAGGAATCGCGGGGCATTTCCAGATATATTACTCAAAAGAATCGACACAATACGCCTAGTCGATTGGAATTGAGAAAATTTTGTCCCTATTGTTACAAGCATACGATTCATGGGGAGATAAAGAAATAGAGAAAATGTAACGCGTTTGTAACCCCTCCAAGGAACAGCAATAAATTACATAATAATAAAATATGAATATAAAAATTTAATAATAAATTATAAAAATAAAACAACCCAATCCTATTTCATCCTATTTTGGTAGGATCGCAAATGAAATTCGAATTAAGAAATACGATTTAAAAGATAAGGAATAAACCATGGATAAATCCAAGCGACTTTTTCTTAAATCCAAGCGATCTTTTCGTAGGCGTTTGCCCCCAATTGGATCGGGGGATCGAATTGATTATAGAAACATGAGTTTAATTAGTCGATTTATTAGTGAACAAGGAAAAATATTATCTAGACGAGTGAATAGATTGACTTTGAAACAACAACGATTAATTACTATTGCTATAAAGCAAGCTCGTATTTTATCTTTGTTACCCTTTCTTAATAACGAGAAACAATTTGAGAGAACTGAATCGACTCCTAGAACCACGGGTCCTCGAATTAGAAATAAATAGATAGGCTATTCCTCAATTGCAATTGAATCAAAATTTCAATATGAACCCCAACTCAGATTTATATTTTGTTCTAAAAATTGGAGAACCCCGATTGGATTGTCACATCATAAGAAAAAATTGCTTCTTTTTTTAATGTGTTGATTCATTTTTACTATATTTCTCTTATTTATATTAATTTCTACTCTACCTTCCCGGAGCTCATTCTCCGGGGCCCCACTTAAATCATTACGGTGGATTCCTTCTAATCTTATTATTTAAGGATCTGATTGGAAATCATGTAAAGACAATTTGTATTTGATATGGCTATTTGTGCAAGTATTTTACGATTAAGAAGCAACTGTCTCTTATACAGATCATGTATGGATCTGCTATAACTATAGGATACCCCAATCTCACGAATTGCTGCATTTATCCGAGTAATCCACAAACGACGAAAATTTCTCTTTTGCCTGCCCCTATCCCGATGAGCAGAACTCAAGGCTCTCATTTTCTGTTGAATAGTATTTCGAGTAAGTCGTGAATGAGTCCCTCGAAAGGTTGATGCAAATAAACGAATTTTTATTCTACGTCTCCGAGCTATATACCCTCGTCTAATTCTGGTCATTGAATCAAATTAAACTTTGATGAATAACTAATTGATTTATTTTCTTTCAGTTATTCTTTTTCCCTTTCCTGGTCTATTAATAACAAAACGGATTCTTCCAATGTATAAAAAAAAATTCCAATGGCTTTTGCTACTATGACCTTCCCAACCACCATTTTTCCAGGCATTTAACCTCGAAATAATAAATTGTATTGATACTAGGTATCAACAAAAAAAATACTAAATTGTAACTCAAGTTGAGTATAGTATAAAGTATCAATAAATAGTAAAGGTAAATCGATAAATAAATAGTGGGTTCCATCGTTTCTATGGCTACTTCTTAAACGGTGAGGTCCTCTCTATACACCGGAGCCCCTTCCACCATTAATCAATGTTATTAGTAACTTGTACAGTTCACATTCTTTGACTCTACCCATGAATTGTACAGTAATAAGTCTTTTCACAATGAGATCTACCCATACAGTAACGGTATTTAATTACAAAGGTTGGCTAGGTAGCTGACCCTGTATAGTCCGTTCTTGCAAGAGTAGGAGCCTAATTCTTTTGCTTCTTAAATATGATTTCCCCCGCTTAATGGATAACCATTTGCTACCACTGGGGAATTGCTTTTCATCTCCAATTGAGGTGATTGGATTTGCACCAATAGAAACCATAAATTTGATACGCAATGGAGGTTTTTTTCTATATTGATTGGAATTCTTCTATCCTATCCTATTCATTGGTACTGGTCATTGATACTGGAAAAAATTGTACTTTATTTTGTTCCGGCTCATGATCTGAACGGGTCGCACATACACCCGAGTACATGTTCCTCGACGCTGAGGACATCCCCGAAGAGCGGGAGATTTTGTTACATTTTTTATTGGCTGTCTTGTGTTTCTAATAAGTTGTTTAATAGTTGGCATACTTAATGGTATAGAAAATGGGCTGGTTTAGATCAATCCTAACCAGATGATTATGAATTCTTTCTATTTTCTTTTTTTTTTTTTTACTTTACGTTTACGCAGATAAAATATTCAATTTAGATTCATCCAAATTATGGTTCGAAATGGATGGAATCGCAGATTTACGTGAAATCCCCGGCATTTTCGATCGCTACCAGATCAACAATTCCATGAGCTTGGGCTTCTGTTGCTGACATAAAAACGTCCCTTTCCATGTCTTCGGATACAACCCATAAGGGGTTACCCGTTCTTTGTACATAAACCCTTGTGAGGGTTTCGCGTAGTTTCAGAAGTTCTTCCGCTTCTAGGACAAATTCTCCTGTTTGTGCCTCATAAAAAGAACTCGCAGGTTGATGGATCATTACCCTGATGATATAACATAATGAATGTTTCCGCGATCTCGTACGATTGATTGGACTAGGCAAAAAGATTAAAGAATAACAAGAAAAAATAAGTATATATATATAATTGAACAACCGTACAGGCATTTTTTGTGCATTGCATACGGCTCCACAATGGACTTTTTACGTTCGTTGAGCAAAAAACGAAATAGGATCCATCCGACCCAAATCGTTAAGTGATCCATTTACCACCCTTCTTTTCGTGGGAGTTCAAAAATACTATGGTGGTTCCGTTGCTTTCTATATTTATGATTTATCTCATATGTGATTCAGCAATCCCAAAGTTTCTTTTTGATCCGATCAAATAAAAAAAGTAAAAAAAAAAAAAAATGATCTTGTTTTTTTTTTTCATTTGAGTATTCTTTCATATTTCATAACATAAATATTGGAAAGAGGCTTCTGGCGTGAAAAATCAAAGTTTGTGACGCTGAAATGAAGCCCGGATAGATAAGATCAAATCATAAATACCCTTTGTCTCATATTACTCGCCCGATATATAATCCCATGTTCTGAAAAAACAATAATGGTTTGTTCATATCGAACTCGAAGTGCCATGCTATTATTACTTAAATATTATCTTACAAATTCTTATTTATATTAAAATATTAAATATGGCGAAGGCATAGTTTTCTTTTTTCTTTCAAACAAAAAACTCATTGGCGCCAAGCGTGAGGGAATGCTATACGTTTCGTAATTTCTCCTCCGACCAGGATGAAAGAGCCCATTGAAGCGGCTAATCCCATGCATATTGTATGCACATCTGGTGGCACAAATTGCATAGTATCATAAATTGCGACTCCGGGTATTACCCACCCGCCGGGGGAGTTTATAAACAAATAAAGATCTCTGGTCTCATCCTCTATACTGAGATATACCATCAGGCCAATAAGTTGGTTTGAGATCTCGCTATCAACTTCTTGACCTAAAAAAAGTAATCTTTCTCGATGAAGTCGGTTGATTAGGACAAAATTTTATCCCTTAGGAACCGTACACGCGCCTTTGGATGCATACGGTTCAAAAAAAAAAGAATCAATGTATTGTATTGATTCTACCCTCCTTTACTTTTTTTATAGTAGGACTTTTCTACCTCCTAATGAAGGGGCTTTTTCTTCGATTTTTTTTTAAGAAAGATTTTTTTTGCTCGAATCTCTGTAAAAAATAAAAGAATCCACTAAACTTATCGAATTAACCTCTCATTGATGTATTGTTTCATCGAAATCGAATCCAAATTACGATGTAATTTTCTTGTTCCTGAATGGGCCTCCTCAATTATTTTAGGTTTATGTTCTACTCCGGGTAAATATCTGCCCGATTTCAATTTGCACATATAGGACAAATGCTCCCAATACCACTTTGACTTTTTTCAATTCATTTCGTGCCTTTCTTACAACAAATACGCGATGTAGTCATAATATTATTTCATTGATTGGCAGTTTGAGATCGCCCATATGCTATCAAGTAATCACTTATGATACAAGTGGTAATCATACATATATTACCAATTGGGTATTTTCTGAACGGAGCCTGGATACTTCATTTTATTGGATTGGTCCAACCAAGCCAACCATAAATTTTGATAATTGATAATATTAATATTGATTTCGACCCCCTCAAAAATGGATCTAATTGCATTTCACGCTCCAAATTATTGATGGTTCAAACAATCTTTTTTGGGCGAAACAGAGGGTATCTCGATCGGGGGAGAGAACGGGGAAATCCCATATGACCCAATATGTCTGACAAGTCGCACTATACGTCAACCCAAATTGCATCTTCCTCTCCAGGACTCCGAAAAGGTACTTTTGGAACACCAATAGGCATCAACTGAAAGAAAGGGGGTTAAGTACTATATTTTACTTTGATGTGGAAACGTAATATTTTTATCCCTGGATATTACCAAATAGTAAGACGAAATTAATAAGGGAAAATTATTACAAATGGGTCGGGCTCTTCGAATGATGAACAAGTATCTACGCATTCGCTCATAGAAAATGGGACCAATCCCCCATTGCGTATTGGTACTTATCGGGTATAGAATAGATCTGCTTATCTTTGTTCCTATGAACAGAATTGTTCCATTATTCCCAACGAAAGAAATGGAATTCAATATTCAATAATATGAACCCTTGTTCCAAAATAATCCACTGAAAGGGAGAGGTCCATAGCATAGTCTTTTCCAATGCGATAAAGTTACATAGTGTCTATTTTTCTTTGATAAAGGGGTATTTCCATGGGTTTGCCTTGGTATCGTGTTCATACCGTCGTATTGAATGATCCCGGTCGGTTGATTTCTGTACATATAATGCATACAGCTCTCGTTGCTGGTTGGGCCGGTTCAATGGCTCTATACGAATTAGCCGTTTTTGATCCCTCTGACCCCGTTCTTGATCCAATGTGGAGACAGGGTATGTTCGTTATACCCTTCATGACTCGTTTAGGAATAACCAATTCGTGGGGCGGCTGGAGTATCACAGGAGGGACTATAACGAATCCGGGTATTTGGAGTTACGAGGGTGTGGCCGGGGCACATATTGTGTTTTCTGGTTTGTGCTTCTTGGCGGCTATCTGGCATTGGGTATATTGGGATCTAGAAATATTCTGTGATGAACGTACAGGAAAACCTTCTTTGGATTTGCCCAAGATCTTTGGAATTCATTTATTTCTTTCAGGATTAGCTTGCTTTGGGTTTGGTGCATTTCATGTAACAGGCTTGTATGGTCCTGGAATATGGGTATCTGATCCTTATGGACTAACCGGAAAAGTCCAATCTGTAAATCCTGCGTGGGGGGTGGAGGGTTTTGATCCTTTTGTTCCGGGAGGAATAGCCTCTCATCATATTGCAGCAGGTACATTGGGCATATTAGCGGGCCTATTCCATCTTAGTGTCCGCCCCCCCCAACGCCTATACAAAGGATTACGTATGGGTAATATTGAAACTGTCCTTTCCAGTAGTATCGCTGCTGTCTTTTTTGCAGCTTTTGTTGTTGCTGGAACGATGTGGTATGGCTCCGCAACTACCCCAATCGAATTATTTGGTCCCACTCGTTATCAATGGGATCAAGGATACTTCCAGCAAGAAATATATCGAAGGGTTGGTGCCGGACTAGATGAAAATCAGAGTTTATCAGAAGCTTGGTCTAAAATTCCAGAAAAATTAGCTTTTTATGATTACATTGGCAATAATCCAGCAAAAGGAGGTTTATTTAGAGCGGGCTCGATGGACAATGGGGATGGAATAGCGGTTGGATGGTTAGGACATCCTATCTTTAGAGATAAAGAAGGGCGTGAGCTTTTTGTACGCCGTATGCCTACTTTTTTTGAAACATTTCCAGTAGTTTTAGTAGACGGAGACGGAATTGTAAGAGCCGATGTTCCCTTTAGAAGGGCGGAATCTAAGTATAGTGTCGAGCAAGTAGGAGTAACTGTTGAGTTCTATGGCGGCGAACTCGATGGAGTCAGTTATAGTGATCCTGCTACTGTGAAAAAATATGCTAGACGTGCTCAATTGGGTGAAATTTTTGAATTAGATCGTGCTACTTTGAAATCGGATGGTGTTTTTCGTAGCAGCCCAAGGGGTTGGTTCACTTTTGGACATGCTTCGTTTGCTTTGCTCTTCTTTTTCGGACACATTTGGCATGGTGCTAGAACCTTGTTCAGAGATGTTTTTGCTGGTATTGACCCAGATTTGGATGCTCAAGTGGAATTTGGAGCATTCCAAAAACTTGGAGATCCAACTACAAAGAGACAAGTCGTCTGATACAATACTGCTCTTGTATCTTTTGCCTCTATTATATTTTTATTATTTAACTTTGACATAGAGTACCAGAGAAATGTTGATTTGAATCACCGCCCTTTCTTTGACTTTTGACTCTTGTCCTTTCTTAATCTGGGAGATGATCCCAAATGAACAGGTGTGGAAGCTATAATTGTAAACCACGATCAATTTATGGAAGCATTGGTTTATACATTCCTCTTAGTCTCGACTCTAGGAATAATTTTTTTCGCTATATTTTTTCGAGAGCCGCCTAAGGTTCCGACTAAAAAGGCGAAATGATTTTTCATTATCTTACATTATCTTTATCTAAATGGAAGTAAAGTAATGAGCCTCCCATATTGGGAGGCTCATTACTTTACTTCCATTTAGTCCCCGTGTTCCTCGAATGGATCTCGTAGTTGTTGAGAGGGTTGCCCAAAAGCGGTATATAAGGCGTACCCGGTAAAACTTACAAGTAAACCAGATATAAAGATGGCAACTAAGGTTGCTGTTTCCATTATTATCAAATTTCAAAACTATAACGGATCTATGATAAGATCCTTTATTTACAACGGAATAGTATACAAAGTCAACCGATCTCAACCAATGCAATAGGATTTATGGCTACACAAACCGTTGAGGATAGTTCTAGATCTGGTCCAAGACGAACTAATGCAGGGAGTTTATTGAAACCATTGAATTCAGAATACGGGAAAGTGGCTCCTGGGTGGGGAACTACCCCTTTGATGGGGGTCGCAATGGCTCTATTTGCGGTATTCCTATCTATTATTTTGGAGATTTATAATTCTTCCGTTTTACTAGATGGAATTTCAATGAATTAGGTCCATAAAAATCATGAAGTCCTGGCTTTTCAATCCAAAATGAATTACTTAGGACTCTCATTTCTAGTCTATTCTGGCAGTTCGACCGTGAAATTCTTTTGTTTCTGTATTTCCGGAATATGAGTGTGTGACTTGTTATAATTGATCCTATTGATAGTACAGAGAATGGGTCTGTCATCTTGAGAGAGATGAGTTCTGCTTCGTCGGATATTCATTTTTTTATCTGGAGCACGGAATATATGGAATAGATCGAGAAATATTTGAACTATGATTCATACCTACTATTTATACCTCGCGACTGGATTCAAAAAAATTTAAAAGATGGATTTTATCATTATAAATCGAAAGGGTTTTCTTCCTTAAAAATTGGGTTTCTGTTTATTTGTTTATTTTGACCAATGGACAAATAAAATTCCGAATTTTTAGTCATTAAATCTATTAATTGAATACGTGGTGATGATCAAACGGTTCTTACTCAGAGAACCTTTGGGCTTAGCTTGGGGGCTTTATTCAACATCGTGGTTCTAGTATGAATCTGAGGTTTCGATTGATTCA